ACTCACCAATCCTCAAAAAATACCATAATTTTACAGCGCGCTCCCGAGGTCATTTCTTGTGTAGATTTTTCCGAAGACCCCCTGGGGGGGGGGGTAAAATATCAAAAAAATGAATGAAATTTTCATTCAAAATTTAGGCCTCGGAAAGGCCTAAAATTTCTAAAAATTTAAATTAAAATTTCATTTATTTTTTGTGAATTTTACTCCTCGGGGTCCCACCGGAAACGCCAAAAATTTTACAAAATTTTAAATGAGATTTTAATTATTTTTTTTTCAATTTTTATTCTCGGGAAATTCTCGGAAACCGACCGAATTTTTTGAAAATTTTTTGAAAAAAATTTTTATACATTTGAGATTTTAATTTTAAAAAAACCTCGGAAATGATTTTCGAAAAATTTTGCAAAATACAAGAAAAAATTATTTTAAAAACCCTAACAAAAAAAGAAATAAAATAAAAAAAAACCCCACAAATCTCTAATAAAAATTAGAACATTAATACACAAAAAAAACTAACACAATATAAATTTATTTTTAAAAATCAATCCAAAATACAATATCTTATAAAAAAATTAAAACATAAAAATCAATACAGACTATAAATTATCTAAAGATATTAACAAATTCACTTTCAGACATATAATCTTCCTTTTGAATGCAAATCAAATATTCTAAATAAAATAGAAAGTGAACTCACAGATGAATCGAACATCTTTTAATGACTTTCAAAATCACACGTTTCCTAAACAATGAATTAATAAGTGTAAAATATACATATTTTAATCCTAAATCAAATGCACTAATCTGCCAACTTATTTCAAAAACAAAAATTTATGAAAAATATTTTATATTAAAGGGTCCTTTCGTACTACCTAATATAAGTTAAAATAATGAGGATAGAAACTAACCTGACTCACGTCGGTCTGAACTCAGCTCATGTAGAATTTTAATGGTTGAACAAACCAACCCTTATAGACTTCTGCACCTATAGGATATTCTAAGCCAACATCGAGGTGCCAAACTCTTTTATCAATTAGAACTTTCCAAAAGAATTAGCCTGTTATCCCTATGGTAACTCTTTCTATTTATTATTCAAAATAGATCTATAATAAGAGTTATGACTCTAAATTTTAAAGGAAGATGAATTTATTCCTTTGTTGCCCCAACCAAATTTATTAAAGTAAAAATGTAAATCATTAAAAATCTTATAAAAATAAAGCTCAATAGGGTCTTTTTGTCCTTCATTAAAATTTAGGTTTCTTCACCTAAAAACCAATTTCTATATATAAAATCGAGACAGCATTAACCTCGTATATCCATTCATTCCAGCCTCCAATTAAAAGGCAAACTATTATGCTACCTTCGCACAGTCAAAATACCGCGGCCGTTGATGTAAAAACACTGGGCAGAACTCACTTCCTATAGTGGACAAGAAGCTATGTCTTTGTTAAACAGTCGGGCTAAAGTTTTGCCGAGTTCCTTGATTATATATAAAAAATTTTTAATCACAAAAACATTTTAAATCTTTATTAACAAATAAAAAAATACTAATTTTAACATCATATGTTTTATAAATACAAATATATAAAATTTTTTTCTAAAAAATATTATCAATAAAATTATTCTTAAAATAAAAAGTTACTATAACGTAATATAAGTTAGCTGCTTTCAAGCCTACTAAAATTTTAAAGTTTTAATATAATAAATAAATAAAACAAAGCTTATCCTTTGAGATATAACAAATTTAATAAATTGCTTTACTTATATAAAATTCAAAAAAAACCAGCTATAATTTTATGCGAAAAGTATGTAGCTCCTATAAATATATTTATTCATTCTATTGCCACAGAAAAGAATAAGTTCTTAACAATATATTTATAGCTCATAAAACTTCGAGAAAAAACTTATAAGATTTAGCCTTGTTAAACCATGATGCAAAAGGTACAAAAAATATTCAACTTTTATAAATTTTTAATAAACCTATCGGCTAAAAAAAACAAATCGAAATATTATATAAATAAAATATTAATATATTAAAAATAAACTTAAAAAAATGAAATTCAATATAGATTAAATAAATAATCATCCTTTCAATGTAAATGAAATGCATAATCATGCTCTATATCGAGATACAATTTCCATTACATCTACTATGTTACGACTTATCTCATTTTTCAACGAGAGTGACGGGCGATGTGTACACATTTCAGATTACCATATTCAACTTAAAATTTTATCATAAATTTACTACTAAGTCCAAATTCAAAAATTATTTCAAACATTATTCCAATATATAAAAAACGTAACCCATATACTCCTATTTATTAACTGCACTTTGACCTGACATAAATAAAAAATAGTATTGTTTACAATCTCACAATGTAAACTTTCGACGGCAATACACAAGCTGAATTCCAAAATAGGTAAATTTAAACGTGGATCATCGAATTATGTTACAGGTTCCCCTAGTAGGATGAAACACCGCCAAGTTTTTTGAGTTTTAAGTATGAACTCGTAGTACCCAGGACATTTATATCTTAAAATAGAAGGGTATCTAATCCTTGTTTATGCTCAAGACTTCACGATAATAAAATAAAAGATAAATTAAGTCAAAAACATTATATATAAATTGCACTTTTAACTAAAATAATTATATCAAAAAAATAAAACCGCTTACCTGAAAAAGTTAACTTAAGCCCATCGTTTAACCGCGATAGCTGGCACGAATTTTATCAGCCCTTATAAAAAATCACTATATCTTAATTTCCTAAATTGTATAATATTATATACTGTAGACGTAAAATTATAAGTATCTTTAAATATTAATACTATGATTAAAATATATTATTTAAATTTATTTTTAAATATTTACGAGAAAGCAAAACTTACATGTATTTTTTATTTTTAATAATTAACTTCATAACTAAAACCAAATTATTAGAAAGAGAATAAATTCATTTTAGGGGTATGAACCCTACAGCTTAAACTTAGCTTATCTTTCCAAAACTTTATCTCTATTTCCTTTATTAAATAATAATCTATTTACTTGGAAGGCAAATGTACACTGATACTGAAGAAATATATTTATAACATAAAATAATCATAATAAGACATATTAAAAGTTATAATACCTTAAAAACCCTGAGCCCTCTTCATATGATACCAAAAATTTATATAATATATGCGCTGTAGAAACAGACCCCCTGGACCCCCTCTATACAGCACCCACGATCTGTGCAGTCTGGCGCGCTGTAAAAACAGACCCCCTGGACCCCCTCTACATAACAACCTCAATCTACTCAATATAATATGTTTATAAAAATAAACCTCTAAAATTTTCCGCGCATATAATTTATAAATAGTATTATATAAAAAAAATATAAAATGTGAGATAATAGAAAAAAATATAAATATTTAAAGCCCTGGTAACTTTACACCTTTAAAGCTGCAATTTAATATTGTTATTCAACTACAGAGCCTAATAAAACTAAATTCATACACTAATAAATTGTCCTCTTAGAATCAAAAAGAAAGCAGGAACACCATGTAAAAACAAAATACTTATATTACGAAATCTGCCAGGAAATAAAGAATTTATTGAATAGCCGGCCTGACCATGATGAATACAGGTATACAAATACAAAGAATAACAGGCCGCTATAAAGCTTGAAATTCCAATTAATAAACACATGTAAGCAGAGATAGATATAATACAAGATAAAAGCATAATCTCTCCCATCAAATTAATAGAAGGAGGACAAGCCATATTTATTACCCTAAAAATAAACCAAAATATAGATATTGAAGGCATAATAGAAAGTAAACCTTTAGTTAAATATAATCTACGGCTAGAAGTATTTTCGTATGTTATATTACCAATAGAAAATAAACCCGAAGAGACCAACCCATGACCAACCATCATTACCAAAGAACCATATCAACCCCAAATCTGATTAGATATAATACCACTAATAACCAAACCTATATGACCAACTGAGGAATATGCAATTAAAGACTTAATATCATTTTGACGTATACAAATAAATCTTGTTATACAAGCCCCTCACATAGATACAGAAACAAACATAGATATTAAAAATCTATTAGCCCAAATTATAATACTTCTTATACGAAGAAGCCCATACCTTCCCAATTTCAAAAGGATAGCCGCCAAGATTATAGAACCCGCAACCGGAGCTTCTACGTGAGCTTTAGGTAACCATAAATGAGTCAAATATATAGGCATTTTAACTATAAATGCCATCACACTAATAAGTCACCATAAACCTAAAAGACTTTTCCTATAAAAAAATACACCTAAATTAAAATATATATATAAACTTCCCGAAACTTTATAAATATACATTAAACTAATCAATAAAGGTAAAGACGCAGTAATGGTATACATTATTAAATACATCCCAGCTTGTAAACGTTCAGGCTGATATCCTCACCCGATAACTAAAATTAAAGTAGGAATTAACGAGACCTCAAACATAAAATAAAAAAATAAAATATTATTAACACTGAAAGTTAATAAAAGAATGAAAGAAAGAACCATAATAAAAAAAATAAAAAAAACATATCTGTTATTATTGATATAAACAAACTGTCTAGAAATATATATTAAGCAAGTAATCCACACAGTTAAGAAAATAAGAACAGAGCTCATAGAGTCTAAACTGAAGGAAAAACTCACATAACTATAAGAAAGTATGGGATTGTAAACATAAAAGATAAAAAAAAATCTAAAAACTCCTAAATAAATATAAGACATAAGTCAATTAAATTTGGAAAATTTACAAAGTAAAAACAAAGACAGAAAAAAAAAAAAAAGATTTAACATTTTAGTCCTCTAAGGCCCTTGATATGATCATTCCCGTAAGCCCGTATTATAGATACCAGGCAAGCTAACCCTAAGCTGGCCTCACAAGCCCCAAACCTAACTAAAATAAAAATATAAAATAACTCTAAATCAGATGAAGTTAAAACTAATATTAAAACCAGAGTTAAAATGATCCCTTCCAATGCTAATAACGATATTAATAAATGTCGACGTTGAGACACAAAAGAAAGAAAACAAGAAACAGATATAAAACAAACTGAAATACAATTTAAAACTAGCATCACCTAAAGAGAATATTTTATCTCAACCTCTGATTTACAAGACCAGCGCTAATTTTTCAGCTTTTTAGGCCTCAGAAAACGAGAAAAAATCGATTTTTAACTCCCAAAGCTAATATTTTACTTAAATTATTTTCTGAAACATATTTAATGCGAATTTTACATATTTTTAGCTCGAAAAGCTAACGTAATTCACTAATTTATTATACTATAAATATAAACTTATTACAATATTAATATAAATGTTCAGAGACATAAAGTCATCTTAACAGCTTCAATGTTACGCTTATATTTAAGCTATCTAAACATCTAAATATAATAACAAATAAAAATAACAATATTATAGATAAATGAACAGTAATTATAGAATTCTGTCATAATTGATATTTTTTAAAAATCGAAGAAAGTCAAATAAAAATACCCTGAGCCCCAAATCTTTCAACTCATCCTTGATCTATAATTTTTAACCTATAACTACCTAATTTTATAGGGAACTTCAACATCATTTGAGTTGACATGGGTACCATAAACCATATCATTGCCCTTCTATCGTGCAACAAATATGTATAATAAGACAAAGAATATTTAAATAAAATTACATAAGCCATAATGCACCCTCCAAAGACTGTAATAAAAAACGCCATTAATTTTATAGAATATCTTAAAATTGGTTCATCCAAAGGTCTTATCATTATTCAATTTATCAAGCACCCTCCAAATACAGCTCCAATTCTCAATATAATTATAGGTCTAGTATTACTAGTGCTGTTATCATCTACATATTGTATTCTCATTCCCATTCTTATAGAAATTAAACCAGTAAACATTAAACGAATAGAATAGGCAGCTGTTATTATAGTAGCAACTACAAACAGTAAAATTACGACGTATCTATATGAGTTAAATAATATTATTTCAATAATTAAATCCTTTGAATAAAACCCAGACATAAACGGTAAACCACATAAAGCCATATTAGCAATATTTAAACAAGTCATAGTTAAAGGCATCTGAGAGCTCAAATTTCCCATAACTCGCAAATCTTGATTATGATGATGTAAATTAATTAAAGTTCCAACACAAACAAACAACAATGCTTTAAATAAAGCATGAGTAATTAAATGGAAATAGGCTAGAAAAGGTAATCCTAGACCAATAGCTGACATTATTACACCCAGCTGTCTCAAAGTAGATAAAGCAACAATTTTTTTTATGTCACTTTCAACTAAAGCCCTAACACCAGCCATAAATATTGTTATAGAAGCAATAATTAAAATAACTTGATTAAAATATACAATCTTAGACAAATATGGATAAAACCGAATAAGTAAAAAAACACCGGCAGTTACTAAAGTGGAAGAATGAACTAAAGCACTTACAGGAGTTGGAGCAGCCATAGCCGCCGGTAACCAACTAGAAAAAGGAATCTGAGCCCTCTTTGTTATGGCCGCAATTATAATTCTAAAGATAATAAAATTCCTATAAGAAATAAAATCTATATTTAAAACATGTCAATGACCTTGATTTAACCTTCAACCAATTCTTAACAACAATATTACATCTCCAACCCGGTTACTTAAAGCAGTAATCATCCCTGCAGCTAAAGATTTAGGATTCTGGTAATAAATAACCAAAACAAAGGATACAATACCTAATCCATCCCAACCCAATAACAAACCTATTAAATGAGGAATATAAATTAAAAAATTTATAGATAATACAAATAATATAACCAAATGAATAAAACGTTTTATAAAAACCTCTCCCTCCATATAATAATGTGCAAAATTAACCACATTCATAGAAATAAATAAAACTACAAAACTAAAAAACAATCCCATAGGATCAAAAACAATAGGTATAATAATATCTAGTCCATAAAGTGACAATATATTTCATTCTAAAATTACTAATTTTATACTGTAACAAAAATATAAACTTAAAAAAAAAACAATAGATATTAAAACCATTAAAAGTCGGCTATAAAAAAAAGCAACAGAATACCTGAAATTCATGGTCAGAAGCACCATATGCATCAATGAAACCACAATTCAATATTTTATATTTAAACTATTCTGACAAAATGAGAAAGGAATTTAACCTTCTAAATTCGAGCCGAAATCGAAATGCGTCATCGCCCTCATTCAGTTAACAGTATGATCATCAGCATATAATGTTAATAATAAACAAAAAATATATCCTTGAATTATACAAATACCAACTTCAAAAATGATATAAAAAATTTGAATAAACAAAAGTATAATAAAAGAAAATCTTGATAAAAAGATAAATGAAGAAGCATAAATACCAATCAATCTTAACACAATGTGGCCCGCCCTTATATTAGCAACAAGCCGAACAGATAAAGTAATCGGCCGAACTAAAATTCTAACAGTCTCAATTAGTACTAAAAATGGATTTAATCAATCGGGAGCCCCCCCAGGAAGTAACCCACCTATAAATGTTCTAGGAGAATTTAAAAACCTAGATAATAAAAGAGAAAATCATAAAGGTAGCCCAAAAATTAACCTAAAAACTATATGACTTGAATAACTAAATCTATAAGGTAATAAACCTAATAAATTAATTAAAATTAATATCACAAACAATCTCACCACAACAGAAGTAAAACCTTTTAAATGATGAGAAAAAGTTCGTCTAGACTGTATGTTTATAATATCCAAAGGATACCTTATAATTCATCTAACTTGATTAAATGATAACCAAAAAGATCTTCTAATTAACATCATTCTAAACCCTACGAAGCACCAAAATATAAAAGAAAAAGATTGAAAAGATATATTAATATATGGATCAAAAGAAGAAAAAATATCCACCATCATCAAGATTTAGAACAAATGTTCCATTTTAAGCTTTGAAGGCTTATAGTTTATTTAACTTAAAATCTTTAATTAATTAACAAAAGGCATACTTAATTTATCTCAAAAGTATCCAGATACGGGAATAATAAGATAAAAAAGAAAATATATAAAGGTAAAAACCTGACCCAAAGCCTCATAAGGATCTTCTACAGGGCAGCCCCCAATCCAAGTTAATAAAATAGTATTAACAACCAATCCTCAAAATAAAATCTGATTTGTGGGGTAAAAAGAATTTCCTCGTCGATCCTGAACCATTATGAAAGGAACTAAAAACAAAATCAATAAAGCAGCAAATATTGCAACTACCCCTCCTAATTTATTAGGAATAGAACGCAAAATTGCATAAGCTCATAAAAAATATCATTCAGGCTTAATATGCACAGGAGTAACCAAAGGATTAGCAGGAATAAAATTTTCTGGATCACCTAAAATATTAGGAAAAAAAAGCACCACGATAACCAAAAAAATAAGTATAATAAAGAAACCTAAAATATCTTTAGTTCTATAATAAATATGAAAAGGAACTTTATTAGAATCAGAATTAATCCCTAAAGGATTATTAGACCCACTTTGATGTAAAAATAATAAATGTAATAAAACAGCAGCAGCAACTACAAAAGGTAAAAGAAAATGAATAGCAAAAAATCGATTTAAAGTTGCGTTATCAACAGCAAACCCCCCTCATATTCATTCTACAAGCATTTTGCCTACATAAGGAATTGCGGAAAATAAATTAGTAATTACTGTAGCACCCCAAAAACTTATTTGCCCTCATGGAAGAACATAACCTATAAAGGCAGTAGCCATAACCAAAATTAAAATAACTACCCCAATATTTCACGTCTCCAACATATTATAAGAGCCATAATATATTCCACGCCCAACATGTAAATAAATACAAATAAAAAATCAAGACCCACCATTAGCATGCAATCTACGCAAAAGCCACCCATAATTAACATCACGAGAAATGTGAGAAACAGAAGCAAAAGCTAAATCAATATGAGGAGTATAATGTATAGCTAAAAACAAACCTGTAACAATCTGAATAACTAAACATAAACCCAATATAGAACCAAAATTTCACCAAATAGAAAAATTTCTTGGAGAAGGTAAGTCAAACAACCTTCCATTAACGATTTTAACAGCAGGATGAGTTTTTCGTATAGGACTAAACATATAATTAAATTCTATATGGACGCAAAGGAGCTATTATAAAGGTAGTAATTTTTACAACTATAACCAGTGCTAAAAATAAAACATATCCTAATAAAATTACTACACTAACATTTCTTAAATCAAACAAAGAATTAATTCACCAATTAATTAAAGAAAATAAATTAACAGTGACAGGATAATCAAATAGCGCTAAATTAATAAAAACAATTAAAGAAAAAAAAAAAGAATTCTTTAACCTAAACTGCTGGTTAGGCTGAATACTCACAAAATAAGCAAATATGACCAACATCCCCCCAATATAAATAAGAAACAAAATAAATCCAAATCAAGAAGAATATATTAAAGTAGTTAAAAAAGAAATACTCATAGATAAAATTAATACTCATAAACCCAAAGCTAACGGAGTAAAAGCCAAAACAAAAGACAATCCTAGAGCTAGGACAAATATTCTTACACAAACTACAAACATTTACAAATCTGAGAATCGAACTCATTCTTTAAATACCAAAAATTTATGTGCTCCATACACTAATTTATATACATTTTATGAACCTCATCAATAAATACAAAGATATAAGAAAATTCAAACTACATCCACGAAATGTCAATATCAGGCTGCTGCTTCAAACCCAAAATGATGACCAGAACTAAAATGATATATCCAAACACGAAATAAACAAACTAATAAGAAAGTAGATCCAATCAATACATGTAAACCATGAAACCCCGTAGCCACAAAGAAAGTAGTTCCGTAAACCCTATCAGCAATACTAAATCTAGTTTCCATGTATTCTCCAGCCTGTAAATAAGTAAAATAAACACCTAATATTACAGTTAAAACTAATCCCTGAATCGAATTTCTTCGGTCACCTTCCATTAAAGAATGGTGGGCCCAAGTTACTGTAACCCCAGAAGCTAACAACACGGCAGTATTAAGTAAAGGTACAGAAAAAGGATTTAATACATAAATTCCTGTAGGAGGTCAAGAACAACCCAATTCAGGAGTTGGAGCTAATCTTCTATGAAAAAAAGCTCAAAAAAAGGCAAAGAAAAATAAAACCTCAGAAGTAATAAAAAGAATTATTCCCCAACACAAACCTTTTCCGACCAATCTAGTGTGATGACCTAAAAAAGTTCCTTCACGTACAACATCCCGTCACCACTGAACTATAGTTAATAAAATTACAACAATACCAACCAGTAAACAATAAATTCCATAACCATGAAACCAAGCACTTAAACCAATAGTTAAAATCAAAGCTCCAAAAGATCCAGTTAAAGGTCAAGGTCTATATTCTACTAAATGAAAAGGTTGACGTACCATTAATGAGAGAGATACTATCTCGTAAAAAAATCTACAGTCTTCCGCCTACACCTCAGCCACCTCACTTAATTTCAATATCACTTCCTAGAACAAACTTCTTTTCTTATAATAGAAATTTTAGGAAATTTATAACTTTGCAATCACCAAAATAATCTTAAGAAAACAAATAATACAACATAGAATAAAAACCCGGTTAATAATCACATAATAGGAGAAAAATGTGGCATGCAAGACTTACTTATTTTCAAAGCATCTTAGAATTGACAATCCTATATTTTTATATAAACTAAAATCTTTAAAATATTATTTTACAATTTTAAAAATACCATAGATTTTTAATATTTTATTAGTTATTACTTTCTATATCCTCTCTATAATAGCCTGTAATTCAATTATTAAAAGAGTTAAAATCAACACATTCTAAAGCAATAGGCATAAAAGAATGATTTGACCCACAAATCTCAGAGCACTGCCCATAAAAAACACCGGGACGATTAACTGTAAATCCCAACTGATTTAAACGACCTGGCACAGCATCTACCTTAACTCCTAAAGCAGGAACCGTTCAAGCATGAATTACATCTGCTGAAGTTACTAAAAATCGAACCTCAACACCCATAGGAACTACAATCCGATTATCAACTTCTAATAAACGAAATTGTCCCTCCTCTAAATCCTCAGTAGGAATTATATAAGAATCAAACTCTATATCATGAAAATCTCTATATTCATATCTTCAATATCACTGATGCCCAATAGCTTTAACTGTTAAACCTGGCTGCCTTACCTCATCCATCAAGTACAATAACCGAAGAGACGGGAAAGCTAAGAACAACAAAGTAAACGCAGGTAAAATAGTTCAAATTGTCTCTACCTCTTGAGCTTCTAAAACGTTACGACAAGTATATTTATTATATATTAAAGAAAAAAAAGCATATCTAATTAAAGTTACAACAAGAGTTAAAACCAATATAGAATGATCATGAAAATTAATTAACAAAAATATAATAGGAGAAGCAGCATCTTGAAATCCCAACTGTCTTCACATAGACATCTAAGTATGTTTTAAAAAACTACCTCCTAATTAACAATTAGACGCTAAATTTTAGCTTATACTTAAAGATGAAACAATTAATCCAGTTTCAGGCATATTATGAAAATCTAAAGGTAAATTCTCTTGTCATTCTAAAGAAGAAGACTGATGTAAAGAAACAACCACAGAACGTTGTGAAACCAAAGACTCCCAAATAATAAAAATAAAAAGTAAAACAGACACAAAAGACATTATTGAACCAACAGAAGAAACAACATTTCACTTAACCATAATGTCAGGGTAATCAGAATATCGTCGAGGTATCCCTGCCAAACCTAAAAAATGTTGAGGAAAGAATGTTAAATTTACACCAAAGAACATCAAGATGAAATGTACAGAAGACCACCGACTATGTAATCTAACCCCAGTTATTAATGGGTATCAATGAGTGAATCCTGCAAAAATTGCAAAAATAGCACCCATTCTTAAAACATAATGAAAATGGGCAACTACATAATAAGTATCATGTAACATCACGTCTAAGGAAGAATTTGCTAAAACTACACCAGTTAATCCACCAACTACAAATAAAAAAATAAAACCAATAGCTCATATTATAGGAACTTCATACTTAACACGAGAACCATAAATTGTAGCTAACCATCTAAAAACCTTAATCCCCGTTGGTACAGCAATAATTATAGTTGCAGCAGTAAAATAAGCACGAGTGTCTACATCCATTCCTACAGTAAACATATGATGTGCCCACACAATAAAACCTAAAATACCAATACCTACCATAGCATAAATTATACCCAAAGAACCAAAAGGCTCAATTTTAGAAGAATAATGTCTTACAACGTGTGAGATTATACCAAACCCGGGCAAAACCAAAATATAAACCTCTGGATGACCAAAAAATCAAAAAAGATGCTGATATAGAATAGGATCACCACCTCCGGCAGGATCAAAAAAAGAAGTATTTAAATTACGATCCGTTAAAAGCATAGTAATAGCACCAGCTAAAACAGGTAAAGACAACAAAAGCAATAAAGCTGTAATTGCTACTGACCAAACAAACAAAGGAACACGCTCAAGTCGCAATCCCGCTGAACGTATGTTTATAGAAGTAGTAATAAAGTTAATTGAAGCTAGAATAGAAGAGACACCAGCCAAATGTAAAGAAAAAATAGCTAAATCGACAGAAGGACCTGAATGAGCCACATTACTAGATAAAGGAGGATAAACTGTTCATCCTGTACCAGCACCCTGCTCCACAGCTGCAGAACCTAACAATATAATTAAAGAAGGTGGTAATAACCAGAACCTTATATTATTCAAACGAGGAAAAGCTATATCAGGAGCTCCCAATATTAAAGGAACTAATCAATTACCAAAACCTCCAATCATTACAGGCATCACCAAAAAGAAAATTATCAAAAAAGCATGAGCAGTAACAATAGTATTATATAACTGATCACTACCTAACAAAGAACCAGGTTGACCTAACTCAGCCCGAATTAACATTCTTATCGAAGTTCCAAGAAGACCAGATCAAATTCCAAAAATTATATATAAAGTACCAATATCTTTATGATTTGTAGAATAAAATCACCGCATAGAAATAAAAACAATATAATAAACCCATTCTTAGAGTAGAAAATAAACCGAGAAATACAGAATAAAAAACAAAATTGAAATTATAAACAACACCAGAAACTATAATCTCGCTAAAATAAGAAGAGAGATATAAATTAAAAAAAATATTTAAATAATAAAAAATATTCATCAAAGAACCCAAAACCAGTATAAAAACCACATATATACAATCAAAAGACATTCTTATTCTCAAAACCACCATCTTTGGATAAAATCCTAAAAAAGGGGGTAATCCAGCTAAAGATATAAACATGAAACCCAAAGAAATGAAATAAAATCTAGAAATATTGTTTATATTTATTATTCTAAGAATTTTTAAATTATAGTAATTTATAATTGTTATAATCCTAATATTAATTAAACTATACACTAAAAAATAGATAATAAATAATCTATAAGAAAATATAGAACACATCATTATCCATCCCATGTGACCAATAGAAGAGTAAGCTAAAATAAACCGCAATTGCGACTGATTAAGACCACCTAAGCCACCTACCAGGGATCCAAAGCCACAAATCAAAGCCAAATACATATTATAAAACCTCATTAAATTAAATAAAACAAACATAGGAGAAATTTTTTGAACTACAGACAATATTATACAAGTCATCCACCTAGACCCACCTATTACATGAGGTAACCAAAAATGAAAGGGGACCATACCAAGTTTTACTATAAGACTAAAGACAATAATAAAAAGACCCGGCGCAATACCAATATTCATATAACAAGACATTATATAGAAAAAAACTCCAAACAACAAAAGACCTGAACCAAATGCCTGCACTATAAAATACTTTAATGCTCTCTCTGTTTCTATTATAGTGTGGGAGGACATCATAATTGGAATAAAAGAAATTAAATTAATCTCTAATCCTATCCAAACATACAACCAACTTCTTGAACACAATCTAATAAATAAGCCCAAAAACAAGGAAGATATAAAAAAAAAGAAATAAGGTATAAATATCATAAGGAAAGGAAGGAAATTGAATCCCTCAGAACGCGGATTAGAAATCCACTTCTAAACCTATCTAACCTAAAACCACTATTCTCTCCAATCTAAAGAACCCTCACGTCATTCATGAACGAGACCTAAAATTAGAATTAAAAGAAAAATCAATACCCCAAATAAAATCTCTACAAACAAATTTCCTCTCATTATTAAAGGAAGTGGTATTAATAAAGCAATCTCAATATCAAAAACCAAGAAAATCACAGCCAGAACGAAAAACCGCATAGAAAAAGGCACCCGAGCACTTCCTTTAGGATCAAACCCGCACTCAAAAGGAGACCTTTTTTCCCGATCCTTATACCTATTTATGGACAATACAATTCCGGCTAATAAAATTCCAAAAGAAACAACCAGCGCCAAAAATCAACTAAATAAACTTAACAACATCCCTCGGAAATATGCACGATATCTTCCCCAGCTCAAAAGGCTAATGCTTTAACAAGCTCCCCGAGGAAGTATAGAAGATTTATCTCATATTTAACCTCATCAAAGTTATCCGTTCATACCGGCGCTATACCCTAAATAATAAAAAAAATAGGAATAAACATCATCATTAAACCCAACCTAAATGGAAGAAAAGATTTTCAGGTTAAATTTATTAAACGATCATAACGCATTCGAGGAAAAGATCCTCGTACCCAGATAAATACAAAAGAAAAAAACAAAGTGTAAAATATTAGCAAAAAATCTCTTACCAAACCCAAATCAAAACATATAAAGAAAATAACAGATGTAAATAGACTTATAACAATGATATTTAAATATTCAGCCATAAAAATCAAGGCAAAAGTCCCCCTCCTATACTCAGTATTAAAACCAGAAACCAATTCTGATTCTCCCTCAGCAAAATCAAAAGGAGTACGATTAGTTTCAGCCAAAGCAGTCGTAAACCACACCAAAAAAAGAGGAATACATATAAGACCCACACCAATAAAAGAACCCTTATACATTTCTAAGAAATTTAAAGTACATAAAAGTAATAGAGCACAGAGCATAATCAAAGCCATACTCACCTCATATGAAATAGTCTGGGCAACCCTTCGCAAAGACCCTAGTAAAGCATACTTAGAGTTAGAAGACCATCCTGCAGCTAAAGTTACATAGACACTCAAACTAGAAACACATATAAAAAGAAGAATGCCAAATTGTACAATATATCTACAGCTCATTCTAGGATACATAAACCACATAATAAGTGCCAAAATTAACCCCACAAAGGGTGCAACCAAAAAAGATAAAGAATTAGCTAAACTAGGATAAGTTATTTCCTTGGTAAATAATTTAAGAGCATCCGCAAAGGGCTGCAATAAACCCATAATACCAACTTTATTTGGACCCTTACGAATTTGGATATAACCTAAAACTTTTCGCTCTAATAAAGTAAAAAAAGATATTCCAATCAAGGAAAGTAAATAAATGAAAAAAGAAGACAAAAATCCAGATAAAACCATTATTAAAAGAGAAATATTCTCATATTTAGAGCTTAAATCTAACGCACTAATCTGCCATTTTAACTTTTTTTTTT